AAATAAGGATTCGTCGGATTCTCCATTTTTGACGATATTTATTTCGAACGAGCCGAACAAATAAGATGAACTAAACAAGTTATGCATTATGAACTTTGTACCGCGCACATCCCTTCGATGAACTATATTATATAAAGTCACCCTATACTATACTATATAAAAACTATATAAAAAATCACATAGGCACATAGGGTGGAATAAATAAATAGAAAAAAATAGAATATGAAATAAAATACAAAGAAATTAAAGAGTATCGGATTCAATTTGTACTGTATCTAAGATGGATCTTGGATATTCCCACCCTTCAAAACTCCCTTAAATTATACTTTAAAGTCTTTTAACTAACGAATTGAACCTTTCAAATACGAATTGAATTAAAAAGAGGTTAAGAATATAATATAGAATGTAAGAATTAGAATATAAATTATAGAATAACATAGAAGAATAAAATAGAATATTTTTAAATATTTATTCTATGGAATATTCCAATCTTTTTTGACCGAAAAGAGACATATTATTAATAAATAAAAACGAAGAGGAAACATAATTGAATTTTCTTCTTTAAATACAAATACATATTTTTACATACTTTCATATACTCTTTACTCATCTAAAGGGGCTCCATCCCAAAATATCTAAATGGCTAAATTAGGTAGCATGATCCATATTATTATATTTTATTATATTAATGAATATGTATGTCGATCCATATCAATTAATTTAATTAAATTATAGATACTCATAATCATGTGTCAGGAACCAGATTTGAACTGGTGACACGAGGATTTTCAGTCCTCTGCTCTACCAGCTGAGCTATCCCGACCATTTCCGATGCGCCGTCTTCCTCATTTTACTAAATGGCTTGGGTCTATGTCAATTAAAAAAGAAAGACGAAAAAGTATTCTAAAGTCTTATCTAGGACCTGGAATCTGTAAAATAAAAAGATGACTTCGTATGTTTCAATCCAAGTAATGATTTGTATTTTGATTGTTAATCATTCCAATTTTCAACAGGGATTACTTTTTTACTCAAAGATACTCATTTGCATGTGTATCAGATCTACCACAAGACTTCTGAAAAGAAAGTTTGTGAAAGAACCGAATGAGAAGGATAATTAATTTTGAACCGTTAACGAAAAGGGAAAATAAGATAAAAAATTATGGAGTCGAACGGCCTTTTTTGGGGATAGAGGGACTTGAACCCTCACGATTTAAAAAGTCGACGGATTTTCCTCTTACTATAAATTTCCTTGTTGTCGATATTAACATGTAGAATGGGACTCTATCTTTATTCTTGTCCGATTAATTAGTTATCTATCAGACTGTGGAGTGAATGATTTGATCAATCGATTTTTTCTTCAACTTGAAATCGATTCAATATTTTTATTTTTCATATAAATATATATAAATACTGAGTTCGGGTCATCATTACATTAATTATTTGAGATAGTCTTTCAGTACGTATATGTATTTTATAGGGTTATCCTTTACTTTGAATCCGGAATTTTAACGAAGGGTTCCCTTACTTTACTAATGCAAGACAGTCAACTCCATTTATTAGAACAGCTTCCATTGAGTCTCTGCACCTATCCTTTTTTATTCTGTCTATATAAACTTTTTTTCATTTCAAAAAACCGGATTTGGCTCAGGATTACCCCTTTTTTATTCCAGGGTTTCTCTGAATTTGAAAGTTATCCACTTAGTAAGTTTCCATACCAAGGCTCAATCCAATTAAGTCCGTAGCGTCTACCAATTTCGCCATATCCCCTTATTCTTTATTTTTCTTTATTTTATTCTTCAATTTCTTTAATTCTTATTTTTTTGTCTACCCTTTTTCAGCTCTATCGGAGACCCATATTTAGTCTAATCAGAAATGATTCTATCATTTCTGTATCCGCAATTCAATATAGATGGATATATACCACATTTTAGTATATATGCCCCTCTTCCTCTCATTTTTCTCGTGTAATTTTCAATACTTGAACGTTCGATTCTTTTCTTTTTTTTTTATTATTATTATTAATTATGAATAACTAAGAATGGAAAGTTAATAGCTAATATTCCAGTAGTTTATTAAATTCCTATGCATGTAGAATTTCTGTTATGTGAGCCCGCTTAGCTCAGAGGTTAGAGCATCGCATTTGTAATGCGATGGTCATCGGTTCGACTCCGATAGCTGGCTTTTCTCTACTTGTTTTAGTTTTTAAATGATTCAAAATGTCCTTTTTTTTTTTGAAATCAAAGAATATTGATTATTGATTAAAGGCTTCTCGCCCCCCCTTTTTTCCAAGGACCGCCGATTATTAGGTGGTAGGAATTTCCAATTATTAATAACAGTTAGAGTAGTTAAATTGCTGCAGAACAAATAAAGAACAAGAAAACAAGAAAAGGACCTTTTTCTTTATTTTTTTTAGATATACATTATATATACATTATTTGATTTGATTTGTCTATATATTCAGAAGGTCCCAGATATTGATACAATCCATCTCAGTATTTTT